TGTGGTAAAAGTGGAAATAGTAGTCAAAACGAGGATACCAGAACGAGTGATCAAACTATACCAGAAAGTTCTACTCATCTGGGTGTAACTCAACAATACCGGCATTTGTGGGTTCAATGCGAAAATTGTTATGGATTAAATTATAAGAAATTTTTTAAATCAAAGATGCATCTTTGTGAACAATGTGGATATCATTTGAAAATGAGTAGTTCAGATAGAATCGAACTTTTGATCGATCCGGGCACTTGGGAGCCTATGGATGAAGACATGGTCTCTCTGGATCCCATTGAATTTCATTCGGAGGAGGAGCCTTATAAAAATCGTATCGATTCTTATCAAAGAAAGACAGGATTAACCGAGGCTGTTCAAACAGGCAGAGGGCAACTAAACGGTATTACCGTAGCAATTGGGGTTATGGATTTTCAGTTTATGGGAGGTAGTATGGGATCCGTAGTCGGGGAGAAAATTACCCGTTTGATTGAATACGCTACTAAAGAATTTCTACCTCTTATTATAGTGTGTGCTTCCGGAGGGGCACGCATGCAAGAAGGAAGTTTGAGCTTGATGCAAATGGCTAAAATATCTTCTGCTTTATATGATTATCAATCAAATAAAAAGTTATTCTATGTACCAATTCTTACATCTCCTACTACCGGTGGGGTGACAGCTAGTTTTGGTATGTTGGGGGATATCATTATTGCCGAACCCAATGCCTACATTGCCTTTGCGGGTAAAAGAGTAATTGAACAAACATTGAATAAAACAGTACCCGAGGGTTCACAAGCGGCCGAGTATTTATTCCAGAAGGGCTTATTCGATCTAATCGTACCACGTAATCCTTTAAAAAGCGTTCTGAGTGAGTTATTTCAACTACACACTTTCTTTCCTTTGAATCAAAATTAGAACATTAAGTTCAATTTTTTTGAGCAAACAAGTAATTAGTTTATCGGAATCCAAGTTAAAATTAGACGAATGGGGTTTTCTTTGTTGACATAAGATCTAATTATATAAAGAATCAAAAGTCACAGAAAATCCGCCCCTTTTTCTAGATTCCTGATTATTGATCAAGAAGCCTCTATTAACAAGATAAAAGATGAAATTCTTATTTTCGTGAAATTAGGCAAATCAAAAAAATATACTCTTCTCGTCATATATAATGAAAATCTATAAAATATAGAATTTTTTATTTTTTTTATATCTTACGATAATCCTATTTTGACTAAGAATCCCTGATGGATGGGATTCTAACAAACCCTTCAATATATTCAAATATATTCAATATAATTATAAATTTCAATATATTCAATATAAATAGAATCTAATTAATTTTTAAGAAACTTTTTGCTTAGTAAATGAAATTCGAAGACAAGAGCAAAAAATGAAGAAAATAATATCTCATCCATATCCTTTCAAATCTTTCATGTAGAAAGATGAAAAACTACATTATATACTCACTTAGATAGATACTTATATTTATACTTAATAGCTATTAAGTAATAATAAGAATTCCAATTTTAGAATTATCAAATTATAATAAGATATCTTTATATATAATAAGATATCTTTATATTATAAATATAAACTATAAATAATAATAACAGGTACAAATAGTAAATCGAGGTACCCATTCTATGACAACTCTTAACTTCCCCTCTGTTTTGGTGCCTTTAGTAGGCCTAGTATTTCCGGCAATCGCAATGGCTTCTTTATTTCTTCATGTTCAAAAAAACAAGATTGTTTAGAGCCGATGGCACAAAATCTCATCTATTTTTTTTTTCAAAACTGACGCTTGTATCATAACACAGATATCTATTTAGCAAAATATGGTATAAGCGGCTTCCGCCGAAAAACTCTTATGTCTCCAGAAAATGCTATAGGGATCAATGGATTCTAGCTATTTTCAAATAGACCCGAATCGACGGATAGCTGAACTGTAAAGTTGGTCTATCTATATCTATTTGGCTATCTTTAATGAGATCATACGAAGGGTATGTTATTAGTTTAGATCTAACGAATTTAATGAATTACTCCTAAAGGATCACATCAAACTAGTGCTAGTTGATGCGAGTTACTTCGGAAAAAAAGGACTAAAGTCAAATTCATTTGGGGTATTCTCTCAATTCCAAAAAAATCAACTGGATCAAGTATGAGTTGTCGATCAGAACATATATGGATAGAACCTATAACGGGGGCTCGAAAAACAAGTAATTTCTGCTGGGCTGTTATCCTTTTTTTAGGTTCATTAGGATTCTTGTTGGTTGGAACCTCGAGTTATCTTGGTAGAAATTTGATATCTTTATTTCCGTCTCAGGAAATAGTTTTTTTTCCACAAGGAATTGTGATGTCTTTCTACGGAATCGCGGGTCTTTTTATTAGCTCCTATTTGTGGTGCACAATTTCGTGGAATGTAGGTAGTGGTTATGATCGATTTGATAGAAAAGACGGAATAGTGTGTATCTTTCGTTGGGGATTTCCTGGAAAAAATCGTCGGGTCTTCCTC